AGGATTTAGTTCATCCGACACGTACACGTCATGGACATCCTGCTTTTCTATGTTCTAGAGACTTGTATGTAACTATTGAGAGTGAAGATATTATACACAATGTGTGTATTCCGCCCAAAAGTTTTCTTTTAGTTCAAAACGATCAATATGTAGAATCAGAACAAGTCATTGCTGAGATTCGCGCGAGAACATCCACTTTGAATTTGAAAGAGAAGGTTCGAAAACATATTTATTCTGACTCAGAGGGCGAAATGCACTGGAATACCGATGTGTACCATGCACCTGAATTTACATATGGTAATATTCATCTCTTACCAAAAACAAGTCATTTATGGATATTATTAGGGGAGCCCTGGAGATCCAGTCTAGGACCCTGTTCGATCCACAAGGATCAAGATCAAATGAACGCTTATTCTCTTTCTGTTAAGCGAAGATATATTTCTAACCCCTCAGTAACTAATAATCAAGCGAGACACAAATTTTTTAGTTCGTATTTTTCTGGTAAAAATAAAAAGGGAGATAGGATTCCCGATTATTCAGAACTTAATCGAATGACATGTACTGGTCGTTGTAATCCGGCCATTCTCGAGGGAAATTCTGATTTATTGGCGAAGAGGCGAAGAAATAGATTCATCATCCCACTCGAATTGCTTCAAGAAGGCGAGAACCAACTAATACCTTCTTCAGGTATCTCAATTGAAATCCCCAGAAATGGTATTCTGCGTAGAAATAGTATTCTTGCTTATTTCGATGATCCTCGATATATAAGAAAGAGCTCGGGACTTACTAAATATGAGACTAGAGAACTTAATTCAATCGTCAACGAAGAGGATTTGATTGAGTATCGAGGAGTCAAGGTATTTTGGCCAAAATACCAAAAGGAAGTAAATCCATTTTTTTTTATTCCCGTGGAAGTTCACATTTTGGCCGAATCTTCGTCCATAATGGTACGGCACAATAGTATTATTGGGGTAGATACGCAAATCACTTTAAATAGAAGAAGTCGGGTAGCCGGATTGGTTCGAATCAAGAAAAAAGCAGAAAAAATTAAACTGATAATCTTTTCCGGAGATATACATTTTCCTGGAAAGACAAATAAGGCATTCCGATTGATACCACCAGGAGGGGGAAAACAAAATTGCAAAGAATACAAAAAATTGAAAAATTGGCTCTATATCCAACGAATGAAACTTTCCAGGTATGAAAAAAAATATTTTGTTTTGGTTCAACCTGTAGTCCCATATAAAAAAACGGACGGTATAAATTTAGGAAGACTTTTCCCGCCGGATCTCTTGCAGGAAAGTGATAATCTACAACTTCGAGTTGTCAATTATATCCTTTATTACGACCCAATTCTTGAAATTTGGGACACAAGTATTCAATTAGTTCGGACTTGTTTAGTGTTGAATTGGGACCAAGACAAAAAGATCGAAAAGGCCTGTGCTTCCTTTGTTGAAATAAGGACAAATGGTTTGATTAGAGATTTTCTAAGAATCGACTTAGCGAAGTCACCTATTTCGTATACCGGAAAAAGGAACGATCTGTCGGGTGCAGGATTGATATCTGAGAATGGATCAGATCGCGCTAATGTCAATCCGTTTTCTTCCATTCATTCCTATTCCAAAGCAACCATTCAAGAATCCGTTAATCCAAATCAAGGGACTATTCATACGTTGTTGAATCGAAATAAGGAATCTCAATCTTTGATAATTTTGTCATCATCCAATTGTTCTCGAATAGGTCCATTCAACGATGTAAAATCTCCCAATATAATAAAAGAATCAATCAAAAAGGACCCCCTAATTCCAATTAGTAATTCGTTGGGCCCCTTAGGAACAGGCTTTCCAATTTCTAATTTGGATTTATTTTCCCATTTAATAACCCATAATCAGATCTTACTAACTAACTATTTGCAACTTGACAATTTAAAACAGAGTTTTCAAATACTTAAATATTATTTACTGGATGAAAAAGGTAAAATTTATAATCCCTATTCATGCAGTAACATTATTTTGAATCCATTCAATTTGAATTGGTATTTTATCCATTACAATTATTGTGAAGAGAGATCTACAATTGTTAGTCTTGGGCAGTTTCTTTGTGAAAATGTATGTATAGCCAAAAAAGGACCGCATTTAAAATCGGGTCAAGTTCTAATTCTTCAAGTTGACTCTGTGGTAATACGATCAGCTAAGCCTTATTTGGCTACTCCAGGAGCAACCGTTCATGGACATTATGGGGAAATCCTTTACGAAGGAGATACATTAGTTACATTTATATATGAAAAATCAAGATCTGGTGATATAACGCAAGGTCTTCCAAAAGTGGAACAGGTGTTAGAAGTGCGTTCGATTGATTCAATATCGATGAATCTCGAAAAGAGGATTGAGGCTTGGAACAAATGTATAACAAGAATTCTTGGAATTCCTTGGACATTCTTAATTGGTGCTGAGCTAACTATAGTGCAAAGTCGTATCTCTTTGGTTAATAAGGTCCAAAA